AATATGTTTAACTTATTAATTTTTAATTAATTTTTGTTTCCTGCCCTGCATTTAATATAAATATTAAATTTTTTTTTCAGTTATTTAAGGCGCATTTTTATTATTTAGCGTTTGATTTATTTGTTTTTAATTAATTTTTGTTTCCTATAACTGCATTTTATACCAAAATATTAATTTTTATTCACTTATTTAAGGTCTAACTTTATGGTGCAATGTTTAACTTATTAATTTTTAATTAATTTTTGTTTCCTGCCCTGCATTTAATATAAATATTAAATTTTTTTTTCAGTTATTTAAGGCGCATTTTTATTATTTAGCGTTTGATTTATTTGTTTTTAATTAATTTTTGTTTCCTATAACTGCATTTTATACCAAAATATTAATTTTTATTCACTTATTTAAGGTCTAACTTTATGGTGCAATGTTTAACTTATTAATTTTTAATTAATTTTTGTTTCCTGCCCTGCATTTAATATAAATATTAAATTTTTTTTTTCAGTTATTTAAGGCGGATTTTTATTATTTAGCGTTTGATTTATTTGTTTTTAATTAATTTTTGTTTCCTATAACTACATTTTATACCAAAATATTAATTTTTATTCACTTATTTAAGGTATAACTTTATGGTGCAATGTTTAACTTATTAATTTTTAATTAATTTTTGTTTCCTGCCCTGCATTTAATATAAATATTAAATTTTTTTTTCAGTTATTTAAGGCGCATTTTTATTATTTAGCGTTTGATTTATTTGTTTTTAATTAATTTTTGTTTCCTATAACTGCATTTTATACCAAAATATTAATTTTTATTCACTTATTTAAGGTCTAACTTTATGGTGCAATGTTTAACTTATTAATTTTTAATTAATTTTTGTTTCCTGCCCTGCATTTAATATAAATATTAAATTTTTTTTTCAGTTATTTAAGGCGCATTTTTATTATTTAGCGTTTGATTTATTTGTTTTTAATTAATTTTTGTTTCCTATAACTGCATTTTATACCAAAATATTAATTTTTATTCACTTATTTAAGGTCTAACTTTATGGTGCAATGTTTAACTTATTAATTTTTAATTAATTTTTGTTTCCTGCCCTGCATTTAATATAAATATTAAATTTTTTTTTTCAGTTATTTAAGGCGCATTTTTATTATTTAGCATTTGATTTATTAATTTTTAATTAATTTTTGTTTCCTGCCCTGCATTTAATATAAATATTAAATTTTTTTTTTCAGTTACTTAAGGCGCATTTTTATTATTTAGCGTTTGATTTATTTGTTTTTAATTAATTTTTGTTTCCTATAACTGCATTTTATACCAAAATATTAATTTTTATTCACTTATTTAAGGTCTAACTTTATGGTGCAATGTTTAACTTATTAATTTTTAATTAATTTTTGTTTCCTGCCCTGCATTTAATATAAATATTAAATTTTTTTTTCAGTTATTTAAGGCGGATTTTTATTATTTAGCGTTTGATTTATTTGTTTTTAATTAATTTTTGTTTCCTATAACTACATTTTATACCAAAATATTAATTTTTATTCACTTATTTAAGGTATAACTTTATGGTGCAATGTTTAACTTATTAATTTTTAATTAATTTTTGTTTCCTGCCCTGCATTTAATATAAATATTAAATTTTTTTTTCAGTTATTTAAGGCGCATTTTTATTATTTAGCGTTTGATTTATTTGTTTTTAATTAATTTTTGTTTCCTATAACTGCATTTTATACCAAAATATTAATTTTTATTCACTTATTTAAGGTCTAACTTTATGGTGCAATGTTTAACTTATTAATTTTTAATTAATTTTTGTTTCCTGCCCTGCATTTAATATAAATATTAAATTTTGGGTGTCTAAATTTATTATTTTTTACCTTTATTTAATTTAGAAGCATTTAAAACTTCTTTACTGCTTATTTTATTAATATTTTGTCGTGTCAAAATATTAAACTTTCTTTATTCTTTATTTTATTAATATTTTGTCGTGTCAAAATATTAAACTTTCTTTATTCTTTATTTTATTAATATTTTGTCGTGTCAAAATATTAAACTTTCTTTACTTTTACCCTATTTTAACTAATATTTTGTCGTGTCAAAATATTAATTTGTAAGGGTTTTATTTTTAATTTTATTATTCACATTATTATTATTTGTAACTTTGCAATGTACTGGTACATAATTTAATATCGAAGAATAGTCAAATTGGCAAAAAGAATGATCAAATTGGCAAAAAGAATGATCAAATTGGCAAAAAGAATGATCAAATTGGCAAAAAGAATAATTAAATTGGCAAAATAATGAAATAATCATTTAGTAGTAGGAAATCCCCTTATTCTACCCTGAATTTATATTAAAGACTTATATATATATATCTGAATTATTTAATAATAATAACCTCTTGATGATTTATATTTTAAGCTTATAATATAATAAGATTTTAATATATATATATTTATTTATTTTTATTATTAATATTCCTAATAATTTAAATAAATAAATAAATAGATATGTAATATAAATTGCTTATTATAATATAAATAATACAATTATATATTTAGTATAAACTATTTATATTAATATAACTTAAATAATCATCTATATTAATCATAAAATCTTATTATAAATAGATGTCATATCCTCACTTTCCCATTTAAATAAATGGGAAAATAAATGGGAAAGTGAGGATATGAGTACCCGTACATACACTTTTGATTTTTTAATCGTTTTTATATTTATGAATAGTTGCATTCTTCTTATAATTATTTAAATTTTATTTGCAATTGGATAGTTATTAATTTAAATTATTATATTCTTTGAGTTAATATGATTTGTTTATGATACTGGTAGATTTATTCAAATACCTTTTATTAACCTAAAGTTGTACTATTTTTTATAATTTTTATAAATAACATTATTATAAATTTAAAGTGTTCTATTATCGTGTGGATTTTACATCTTTAAATTTTAGATGGCCAGGGAGGGAATACTAAAAATAATTCATCTTGTGTTCATTCTTCTATTCTACTCTTTATACTTTTTTTATTTTATAAGTTAGAAAGAGTAGAATAGGAAAATGAACATGGTTGGTACTAATTTTTTTTATGCTACCAATAGTTTGTTTGATTTTGACAATTTTATTAATTTTAAGAATTATATACATGTAAATTTTTGTCTATTTGATATGTTTTGTTGGCAGTATTTAATTTTAAATATAAAGGTTATTTTGATTTGGAAATTTTTTTTTTAATATTGTAAATGTTTGTGCCAGCATACGCGGTTATACAATAAATATAAATTAATATTTTTGGTTTTTGAAGTTAATTATTTTTTTTTTGAATTTAATATTTTAATTTTTGGGTGGAATTTTATTTTTAATTATATTTATTTATTTTTCTTTGAAATTTATTATTAGACTAGGATTAGATACCCTATTATTTTAAATTTAAATATTTGACCAGGGTAGTGTTAGTTATGTTCTTTAAACCTAAAGAATTTGGCGGTGTTTTAGTCTATTTAGAGGAATTTGCCCTTTAATCGATAATCCTCGTTTTATCTTACTTTATTTTGTTTTCAGTATGTATATCGCCGTTATAAGTTTATTTTATTAGAATTTTAATTTACTTTAATCATTATTTTGATTTATTTCAGGTCAAGGTGCAGTTTATAATAAAGTAGAGGTGAATTACAATATTTATTTTGATTAAACGGATTTATTTTTTAAAAATTTTATGAAGGTGGATTTAATAGTAATTTTTATTATAATATTATTTTGATTTTAGCTCTAAGATGAGTACATATCGCCCGTCACTCTCAATTTTATTTGAGATAAGTCGTAACATAGTAGGTGTACTGGAAAGTGTACCTAGAATAATTTTATTATTTTTCAGAAATTAGTTTATAGAAAATTATTCATTTACATTGAATAGATTTATAGTGCAATTCTTAAATTTTTGATTTAATTTGATTACTTATTTTGTTTTTTATTTTATTTTTAATTTGAGTTGTTTTATTTTTTTTTTGTTTTATTATTTTAATAATAATTAATATTTTTAGTTATAGTTTAATTTTACTGTAGAGGTTTATTTTTATAATTTTTTTAGTATATATATTTATAGTACCTTTTGTATCAGGGTATATTTAAATATTATTATTTATTTATTTATCTCGAATTAATTTGATCTAATTTTTTATGTTAGTTAAGGTTGTAAATTTATTTATTATAAATTGTTAGTTGTGAAATGTTATTCGTAAATTAATATATCTAGTTTTCTAATAATTGAATTTAATTCAGCTATTTTTATTTTAATTTTTTAATTTTTAATTTTTTATTTATTTATGGTAATATTTATGGGGATTAGCTCTTATTTTTTTTTAAAATTTTTATTTTATTTTATTATGTAGGATTTTTATTGTCTATCATTTTTAGTATTTTATAATTTAATAAATATTTTTTATGATTTTTTTTTATTTAATAATTTATTGGAATATTTTTATTAATTATTTATTATTTGTTATAATGATTTAATTAGTATATTATTTTATATATTTTTAATTTTTGTTAATTATTTATAAGGAACTAGGCAAAGATTTTTATTCGCCTGTTTATCAAAAACATCTTTTCTTGTTTTAAATTTGAAATTTGGCCTGCCCAATGATTAATTTAATGGCCGCGGTATTTTGACCGTGCAAAGGTAGCATAATCATTAGTTCATTAATTGTGGACTTGTATGAATGGCTGGACGAAATATTTACTGTCTCATATTTATTTATTGAACTTAAAATTTGAGTTAAAATGCTTAAATTTTTTTATAGGACGAGAAGACCCTATAGATTTTTATTTTTAATTTGATTGTTTTTTTTTGTTTATTTTTTAATAATTGATTTAATTTTTTAGTTGGGGTGACTTGGGGATATAAATAACTCTTTTTTATTATAATCATTTATTTTTGTTTATATGACCTTTTATTATTGTTTTAAGATATAAATACCTTAGGGATAACAGCGTAATTCTTTTTGAGAGTTCTTATTGACAAGGGAGATTGCGACCTCGATGTTGGATTAAGATTATTATTAGGTGTAGGTGCTTATATATATAAGTCTGTTCGACTTTTAAATTCTTACATGATCTGAGTTCAAACCGGCGTGAGCCAGGTTGGTTTCTATCCTTAAATTTTATTTTTATATTAGTACGAAAGGACCATATAAATTAAATATTTTATTTTATTGATTATTATTAAACTAGTTTGGCAGAATTTTAAGTGCATTAAATTTAGGATTTATTTATATTGTATATTTACAATAATTAGTATTGATATTTAATGATTTATTTATTTCTTTTTTTTCTTTTTTTTTGTTAATTGTTTTTGTTTTGGTTGGTGTTGCTTTTTTTACTTTACTTGAACGTAGGGTATTAGGTTATATTCAGATTCGAAAGGGTCCAAATAAGGTTATATTTTTAGGTATTTTTCAACCTTTTTCTGATGCCATTAAGTTATTTAGTAGGGAGAATGTTTTGCCTATTTTATCAAATTTTATTCCTTATTATTTTTCTCCTATTTTTAATCTTTTTCTTTCTTTAATTGTTTGGGTTGTTATTCCTTATTTTTCTAATATTTTTAATTATAGTTTAGGTTTATTATTTTTTTTGTGTTGTGCTAGACTTAATGTGTATAGTATTATAGTTGCTGGTTGATCTTCTAATTCTAATTATTCATTATTGGGTAGTTTGCGTTCTGTTGCTCAGAGAATTTCTTATGAGGTTAGTTTATTTTTGATTTTATTATCATTTATTTTTTTAAATGGTAATTATTATTTAATGAATTTTTATTATTTTCAGTATTTTTGTTGAAATTTATTTTTATTATTTCCTTTGTGTATATGTTTATTTTCTTCTTTTTTGGCCGACACTAATCGTACCCCCTTTGATTTTGCAGAAGGTGAATCTGAATTGGTTTCAGGATTTAATGTTGAGTATGGAAGAGGTGGTTTTATTTTAATTTTTTTGAGAGAATATTCTATAATTTTGTTTATAAGTTTATTTTCTTGTATTTTATTTTTTGGTTGTGATTTATTTTCTTTATTTTTTTTTATTAAAATGATTTTTTTTTCTTTTTTATTTATTTGAGTTCGTGGTACTCTTCCTCGTTTTCGGTATGATAAATTAATATATTTAACTTGAAAGTGTTATTTACCCTTATCTTTAAATTATTTAATTTTTTTTGTTGGCTTTAAATTGTTTATTATTTCTATATTTATTTATTGAATTATTTTTAGTTAAGTTAATAGAAGTTTAATCTTCTTTTTTATATTTTCAAAATATATGTTTTAAAACTTATTAACTTATTTAATTATATTATCTCATATTATTTTAATAGTGTTGTCTGTAATAAAATATATAAAGTATATAAACGTTATAATTTGTCTTATTATAATATAAGGTTCTTCTACAGGCTTTGCTCCTATTATTGTTAATAGTATTATATTAATTACTATCAATCAAAATGTTATTTGATTGATAGGATAAAATTTATTTCCTTGAAAATTTCTTTTGTAAATTGGTATAATTAATAAAATTATGATTGATATTATAAGTGCTAATACTCCTCCTAATTTATTAGGGACTGATCGTAAGATTGCATATGCAAATAGGAAATATCATTCTGGTTGAATATGTGTTGGTGTTACTAGAGGATTTGCAGGGGTAAAGTTATCTGGGTCACTCAGTAAGTATGGTTCTATTAAGATTAATATTGTTAATATTATTATTATAATAGTAAAACTTATAATATCTTTTAATGTAAAATAAGGGTGAAATGGGATTTTGTCAATATTTCTTTTTATTCCTATTGGATTATTTGATCCTGTTTGGTGAAGTAGTATTAAGTGAATTAATACTATTGCCGTTAAAATGAAAGGTATTATGAAGTGGATACTAAAGAATCGATTTAATGTTGCGTTATCTACTGCAAATCCTCCCCATATTCATTGAACTAGTTCTGTACCTATATATGGTATTGCAGATAATAAATTTGTAATTACAGTTGCTCCCCAAAATGATATTTGTCCTCATGGTAATACATACCCTATGAAAGCTGTTATTATGGTTAATAATATTAATATAACTCCTGTTGTTCATGTTTCTATATATTTATATGATCCGTAGTATAATCCACGACCTACATGTATATAAATACATATGAAGAATATTGATGCCCCATTTGCATGTAATGTTCGTATTAGTCATCCATTATTTACGTCTCGACAAATATGTCTTACTCTATTGAATGCTATTTCAATATTAGGAGTGTAGTGTATTGCTAAAAATAGTCCTGTTAGGATTTGAATTATTAAACATATTCCTAATATTGACCCAAAGTTTCATCATGATGAAATATTAATTGGGGTGGGTAAATCTATTAATGAATTATTTATAATTTTAATTATTGGGTGTTTTTTTCGTAAAGGTATATTCATTAGTTAAATGTTATTCGTAGAGGTCCCCTATTCAATTCAGTAATTTTGAATACAGTAATTATTGTAAATAATAGATATAATACTGTTGTAATTACTAATATATTTATTGGATAATTATATATTTTTATTAGTATTGCTTGTTTATTAATCATTATTATTATATCTCTATTTATTATCAAGTTTTTTTTCTCAATTATAATTATAATTATAATTGATAAAATCATGATAATAATATTTTTATTTGATAATGAGAATATTATGTTTGGTATTAGTCTTGTTATATAAATGAATAAGACTATTATTCCTCCTACATATATTAAAAATAGGATGTATGAAAATCAGAATGATTTAAATATTATCCCTGTTATTATGGAGATAATAGTTGTTTGTAGAATAATTATTAATCCTATTGATAGTGGGTGTTTTATAATAATAAATATGATATTTATTGATATATTTAATATAATTATTAATTTTATACAAAGGTTGGTTTAAAATTTAAAATAGTGGTTTTGGGAATTACTGATAGAATAAATGTTTCTACCTTTGATTTTAAATTTTAAGAAATTTTATTTTCATGTTTGATTTACAAGACCAATATTTTTATTTAAATTATTAAAACTAGTGTTGATTTATTTTTTGTTATCTTTATTTATATTTATATGTGGTTTATTGGTTTTTTCTTTTAATTATGATCATTTTCTTATTACTTTACTTAGATTGGAATATATTGTTTTATCTTTATTTTTACTTGTTTTTATTTATATATTTATTAATTTTTTTGACTTTTATCTTTTAATATTTTTATTAACTTTTTGGGTTTGTGAGGCTTGTTTAGGTTTATCTTTATTAGTTAGCTTAATTCGTGGTTATGGTAATGATTATTTTTTTTCTTTTAATTTGTTACAATGTTAAAGTTTTTTTTGTTTTCTATTTTTTTAATTCCTCTTTGTTGTTTTAATTTTTGGTGATTGGTACATTTGTTGTTGTTATTATTAATATTTATTTATTATTTTAGTTTTATTAGTTCTTATTTTTTTTGTAATTTGAGATATTTTATGGGTTGTGATATTTTTTCTTATATTTTGATTTTGTTGAGTTTTTGGATTTGTAGTTTAATAATTTTAGCTAGATTTTCTATTTATTACCATTTATATTATTTTAATTTATTTTTGTTTTTTATTATTTTTCTTTTTTCTATATTGTATTTATCTTTTTCTAGAAATAGTTTAATTCTTTTTTATTTGTTTTTTGAATCTAGATTAATTCCTACTATATTTTTAATTTTTGGTTGGGGATATCAACCAGAGCGTCTTCAAGCTGGTATATATTTTCTTTTTTATACTTTATTTTCTTCTTTACCAATATTTTTAACAGTTCTTTATTTTTATTTTTTTTTTGGTAGTTTATCTTTTTCTTTAATTTTTATGTTTAATTATATTTATTTTATTTTTTATTTTTGTATAATTTTTTCATTTATTGTTAAGATTCCTATATTTTTTTTACATATTTGATTACCAAGGGCTCATGTTGAGGCTCCTGTTTCTGGTTCAATAATTTTAGCAGGGGTACTTTTAAAGTTAGGGGGATATGGTTTATTTCGTGTATTTGGGATTTTATTATCTTCTGGGATAATATATAATTTTGTTTGAATTAGTATTAGTTTAATAGGTGGTTTATTTGTTAGTATTATTTGTTTACGTCAGACTGATTTAAAATCTTTAATTGCTTATTCTTCTATTATTCATATAGGTTTAGTTTTGAGTGGTTTAATGACTTTAAATAATTGAGGTATTTTTGGTTCATTAATTTTGATATTAGCTCATGGTTTATGTTCTTCTGGTTTATTTTGTTTGGCTAATATTGTTTATGAGCGATTGGGTAGTCGTAATTTATTTATTATTAAAGGTTTAATTAATTTTATACCTACTATGACTATATGATGATTTTTATTGAGTTCATATAATATGGCTGCTCCTCCTTCATTAAATTTAATGGGTGAAGTTATGTTATTTAATAGTTTAGTATCTTGAAATTTAATTAATACTTATGTTTTTTTAATTATATCTTTTTTTAGAGCTGTTTATACTTTATATATATATTCTTATTCTCAGCATGGACTAGGTTTTTCTGGGGGGTTTTCTTTTTGTAATGGTTATATTCGTGAATATTTATTATTGTTTTTGCATTGATTTCCTTTAAATTTAATTATCTTTATATCTAATATTTTATTTATTTAAACTTAAATAATTTAATTTAAAATATCAGTTTGTGAATCTGGAAATGTAATTTTTTACTTTAGGTTATTATTTGATATTTTTCTTTATGTAATATTTTAATAATTTATTTATTTATTATTAGATTTTTTATATTTGTTTTAGGTATGTATTTTGCTATAAATGATGTTATTTATTTTATTGAATATGAATTATTTATAGTTAGTGGATCTCAATTTATTATAACTTTACTTTTTGATTGAATATCTTTGATTTTTATAAGTTTTGTTATGTTTATTTCTTCTTTTATTATTTATTATAGAAAAGGTTATATAATAGGTGATGTAACTATTAATCGTTTTATTATTTTAGTATTAATGTTTATTTTTTCTATAATGTTTTTAATTGTTAGACCAAATCTTATTAGTATTTTATTAGGTTGAGATGGGTTAGGTCTTATTTCTTATTGTTTAGTTATTTATTATCAAAATGTTAAGTCTTTTAATGCTGGGATAATTACTGCTTTATCAAATCGTATTGGAGATAGAATATTACTTATATCTATTGCTTGAATATTTAGATATGGTAGTTGAAATTATTTTATATATATTGATTTTTTTTCTTTTAATTATGATATTAATATAATTATGATATTTATTGTTATTGCAGCTATAACTAGGAGAGCCCAGATTCCATTTTCTTCTTGATTACCAGCTGCGATAGCAGCTCCTACTCCTGTATCATCTTTGGTTCATTCCTCCACCTTGGTTACTGCTGGTGTATATTTATTGATTCGCTTTAATCCTTTATATTCTAATTCTATTTTGTCTTATTTTTTAATATTTTTTTCTATAATTACTATATTTATGGCTGGTATTTGTGCTAATTTTGAATTTGATTTAAAGAAAATTATTGCTTTATCTACTTTAAGTCAATTAGGATTAATAATATCAATTTTATCTTTTGGTTATATTTATTTATCATTTTTTCATTTATTAACTCATGCTATATTTAAGGCTTTATTATTTATATGTTCGGGTGTTTTTATTCATTCTCTTAGTAATTGTCAGGATATTCGTTTTTTTGGTAATTTGTTTAAACAAATACCTTTAACTTGTATTTGTTTTATAATTTCTAGTTTTTGTTTATGTGGTATTCCCTTTTTGTCTGGGTTTTATTCTAAGGATATTATTTTGGAATCTTGTTCTATTGGTTATTTAAATTTTTTTACTTATTTTTTATTTTATTTTTCTACAGGGTTGACAGTTAGATATAGAATTCGTTTAATTTATTATTTATTTATTAGGGAATTTTCTTTTTATTCCTATCATTCTGTTTCTGATGAGAATTGATTTATGTTGATTGGTATATTTATTATAGTTATTTTTTCTGTTTTTGGTGGATCAGCTCTTAGTTGAATTTTATTTTCTTCACCTATTAGTATTTTTATACCTTTTTATTTAAAATTTATAGTTATTTTTTTTTGTTTAATAGGTGCTTTTTTTGGTTATATTGTTAATAAGTTTAATTTATTAGATATTTTATATAATTTTATATTTAATAATGTTTGTTTATATTTTGGTACTATATGGTTTATACCTTATGTTACTATTAATACTTCTTATTCTTCATTATTGATGGGATTTCGTTTAAATAAATCTTTTGATTATGGTTGATTTGAATTTTTGGGTGGTCAGGGTTTATTTTTTATATTTAGTTATTTATCTTTATTTAATCAAAAAATTCAAAATAATATTTTTAATCTTTTTTTTATTTTTATTTTTTTTTGATTTATTTTTATTATATTGATTTATTTATATAGCTTATTTAGAGTTTAATATTGAAGATATTAGGGAAGTTTATTTATTACTTGTAAATATTTATAAAAATAATTATTTTAATTTTACAATGAAAATGTAATGTTTTATTAAACTATATAAATTAGAAATATAAACGGAATTTAACCGTTAAAATATTTAGTTAGCAGCTATTATTTGATACTTCATATTTCCTTAATTGGAATAATTATTCAATATTATCATTAACAGTGATATACCTCTAATTTGGTTTCAATTAAATAAGGATATTTATTATCTTCTCTTAGGTCGAAACTAATTACATTATATATGCTTCTTATTTGAGACTAATTGTTTTAATAAAACAATACTTTTTAAATGCAAAATAAATGTTATAATTAACTATAATCCCATTTTGCTCAATTTAGTGCTCCTTGTTTTCATTCATGATATAATCCTATTATTAATAATATAATGAATGTTATGGTTGTTATTATTCATTGATTTATATTTGATAAATTTATCGTTGGGATTATAGGTAATATTAATGCAATTTCAATGTCAAAGATAAGAAAAATTATTGCAATCAGGAAGAATTTTAATGAGAAAGGTGCTCGTGGAGATGATTTTGGGTCAAATCCACATTCGAAGGGTGAATTTTTTTCTCGATCTATAATAGTTTTTTTAGATATTATTATATTTATTAATATTATTAAGTTTGGAATTATGATAATTACTATTACTATAATTATTGTTATATATATTACTTATTCTATTATTAATAGTCTTTTTAATTGGAAGTTAAATATACTTTATATATTAAATAAGTAGTTACCTCATCAGTAAATTGATATATATAAAAATAGTCAAACAATATCAACGAAGTGTCAGTATCAAGCTGCTGCCTCAAAGCCTACATGATGTTTTTTTGAAAAATGTTTTTTTATTTGTCGTTTTAAACAAACAAATAAAAATGTAGTTCCAATAATTACATGAATGCCGTGAAAACCTGTTGCTATAAAGAATGAGGACCCATAAACTGAATCATTGATAGTGAATGGTGCTTCAATATATTCATACACTTGTAATATAGTAAAATATATACCTATGATTACTGTAATTATTAATCTTTGATTTATTTCTTTAAAATTATTATTTAATATTCTATGATGAGCTCATGTTACAGTTACTCCTGATGTTAATAGGATGATTGTATTTAATAATGGGATTTGTATTGGGTTGAAAGGCATAATTCCTATTGGGGGTCATATTGATCCAATTTGGGTTGAAGGTGATAATCTTCTATGAAAAAATGATCAGAAGAATGAGATGAAGAAGAATACTTCTGAAATAATAAATATAATTATCCCTCATCGTAATCCTTTAATAACTATTTTTGTATGTATTCCTTGATATGTTCCTTCTCGCACAATATCTCGTCATCATTGAATTATAATTATAATAATTAACAATGTTCTTATTATTATTATTATTATTGATCTTTGTTGAAAAAATTTAATTAACCCAGTTAATAATATTATTATTGATAGGGCTCTTATAATTGGTCATGGTCTAATTTCTACTAAATGATAAGGGTGATTTTGTTTTATTAACATTAGTTTACTTCACTAGCATATAGAGTTCTTAATACGGCGAATACATATCCTTGAATGATAGCTACGGCTGTTTCTAATATTAATAATAGTGTTTGAATAATTAATATGACAGGTAAAATATTTATTGTTATTCTTATTGCTGTATTTCCTAATAAAGTTATAATTAGATGACCAGCAATTATATTTGCTGCTAATCGTACTGAAAGTGTTCCTGGTCGAATAATATTTCTTACGGATTCAATACATACTATAAAAGGTATAAGAATTACTGGAGTCCCAGTTGGAACTATGTGTATAAATATTATTTCTGAATTTTTTGTTCACCCAAATATTATAAATGCTATTCATAGAGGGATTGCTATTGTAAGGGTTATTGTTAAGTGACTTGTTCTTGTAAATAAATATGGAAATAGTCCTATTAAGTTATTAATTATAATTATTATAAATAAAGAAACAAAAATTAATGTTGTTCTTTTATTATTTTTTGATTTTAATAAAATTTTAAATTCTTTATTTAAATGTTTTATTGGTAAATGTCATATTTTATTATATCGATTATTTATTATTCAATATATTGATGGAATAGTTATTAGAACTATTATTGATCTAATTCAATTTAATGGTATTCTTATTATACTTGTTGATGGTTCAAAAATTGAAAATAAGTTTCTTATCATTTTCAATTTTTTTCTTTATTATTATTATTATTGAATTTATTTATAGTTGTTTTTATATTATTATTGAAATAAATTTTTATAATAAATAATAATATGATTATAATGAAGTAAATATAAATTATTATTCATCTTATTGGTGCTATTTGTGGAATTAGAAAATATTGAAATTATTTTCAATAATTTTAATATGACATATTAATGTTATAACATTAACTAATTTTCTCATTAAAAGTAATCGCTATTTACTATTAAATGGTTTAAGAGACCATTACTTGCTTTCAGTCATTTAATGATTTTATTATTCATTTGATAAAATTATTAATAGGAACTCTTTCTACTACAATTGGTATAAATCTATGATTGGTACCACAAATTTCTGAGCATTGTCCATATATTAATCCATTTCGTCTTAGTATCATTCTTGCTTGATTTAATCGTCCAGGGGTGCCATCAATTTTTACCCCTGTTGATGGTAATGTTCATGAATGAATTACATCAGTTGATGTTACAATTATTCGAATAAATGTATTAGATGGTACTACTATTCGGTTATCTACATCTAATAGTCGTAAATTATTTATTTTTTCTTGATTATCTATGTAGGAGTCAAATTCTATATTATTAAAATCTGAATATTCATATGTTCAATATCATTGGTGTCCTACTGCTTTAGTTGATATTATTGGTTTATTAATTTCATCTATTAGATAGAGTAGTCGTAGTGATGGTGTTGCAATAAAGAATAAAGTTATTGCTGGTGTTACTGTTCAGATTAATTCAATTATTTGTCCTTCTATTAGATTTCGATCTGTAAATTTATTTACAATTAATATTGTTATAGTATATCTGACTGTTGTTACAATTATTATTAAGATTATTATAATATGATCATGGAAGAAGATTAATTGTTCTATTAAGGGGGAGGTTCTGTCTTGTATATTTAAATTTGGCCAGGTTGTTATTTCTAATAAAAGATTTAATCTTTATTTATAGATCTTAAATCTATTGCACTAATCTGCCATATTAGAATTTAATTAAAATTGGTAGTTCTCTATATGTATGTTCCATTGGTGGTAGATTTATATTTCATTCAATGGATCTATTTGTTTGTGATCTAAATATTGTTTGTCGTATGGTTGTTGCTCTTTCTCATATAATCATAATAAATATTATTATTCTAGTTGTTGAAATTAATGCTCCTATTGATGAAATAATATTTCATGATATGAATATATCTGGGTAGTCAGAATAACGTCGCGGTATTCCTGCTATTCCTAAGAAATGTTGGGGAAAGAATGTTAAATTTACTCCAATAAATATTGTAATAAATTGAATTTTTAGTCATAATGGATTTATTGTTATTCCTGTAAATAAAGGATATCATTGGATAAATCCTGCTATAATAGCAAATACTGCTCCTATTGATAATACATAATGGAAGTGTGCAACAACATAATAGGTATCATGTAATGTAATATCAATGGATGAATTTGATAATACAATTCCTGTTAAACCCCCTAATGTAAATAAAAATACAAATCCTATTGCTCATATACATGATGGTCTAAAAGTTAATTTTGATCCATATATAGTTGCTAATCAACTAAATACTTTAATTCCTGTTGGTACTGCAATAATTATTGTAGCTGATGTGAAGTATGCTCGTGTATCTACATCTATTCCTACAGTAAATATATGATGAGCTCAAACTACAAAACCTAATAATCCAATTGCGGCTATTGCAAAAATTATTCCTAAATTTCCAAATACTTCTCTTTTACCACTTTCGTGTGAAATAATATGTGAAATTATTCCAAATCCTGGTAAAATTAAAATATAAACTTCTGGGTGACCAAAAAATCAAAATAAATGTTGATATAGAATTGGGTCCCCCCCACCTGATGGATCAAAAAATGAGGTATTTATATTACGGTCAGTTAATAATATTGTAATAGCTCCTGCTAGTACGGGTAATGATAATAATAATAGAATTGCTGTAATTATTACTGACCATACAAATAGTGGGATTTGTTCTATTGATATACCTGGTGATTTTATATTAATTGTTGTTGAAATAAAATTTACAGCTCCTAGGATTGATGATACCCCTGCTATATGTAATGAAAAGATTGTTAAATCTACTGATATTCTTCTATGACCAGTTAATCCTGCTAATGGAGGATATAATGTTCATCCTGTTCCTGTTCCTATATCAATTATTCTTCTTATAATTAGTAATGTTAATGAGGGTGGTAGTAATCAGAATCTTATATTGTTTATACGTGGAAATGCTATATCTGGTGCCCCAATTATAATAGGTAATAATCAGTTTCCAAATCCTCCAATTATAATTGGTATTACTATAAAAAAGATTATTACAAATGCATGGGCAGTTACAATAGTATTATAAATTTGATCATTACCAATAATTGATCCTGGTCTACCCAGTTCTATTCGAATTATAATTCTTATTGATAATCCAATTATTCCTGATCATATTCCTAATAAGAAGTATAATGTTCCGATATCTTTGTGGTTTGTGGAAAATAATCATTTTTTCATTAGTAAAATGGCTGAATTTAATAGGCAATAAATTGTAAATTTATTTATAGGTAATATTACCTTTTTGCTAATAGTTTTATATTCAATAATGATTTTGAATTGCAAATTTGAAGGTGTAATGATATTACTAAGGCTTAAAGTTTATTACTTTATTAATAACTTTGAAGGTTATTAGTTTATTTAACTTAAATCCTTAAAATATATTAATTGTTATTGTAATTATTAATATACCTGTAATTGATAATGTATTTATTATTGTTGTTATTTTATTTATTTTAGTTGAAATTTTATTATTTCATTTTGTTTCATTATTTGATAATAATATTGTTGAGAATGTAATTCGTAAGTAATAGTAAATTGTAATAAGAGTAAATATTACTATTAATGCTACTAAAAATAATTCATCTTTTGTTATATTAGATTGTATTACCAACCATTTAGGTATAAATCCTATTATTGGAGGCAATCCTCTAATTGACAATATATTTATTATTATAAAAAATTTTTTTATATTAGATTCATTTATTGAAATAACTTGATTAATATGATAATTATTGAAATTTCTTATGGATGAAGTTATAACAAATGTTATAATTGAATATAAGCAAAAATAAATTATTCATATTATTTCTCTAATTATTATTGCTAATAATATTCACCCATTATTAGTAATTGATGAATATGCTATTAATTTTCGTAGTGAAGTTTGATTTAATCCTCCAATTGCTCCTACAATAATTGATAAACTTATTGCTATTAATGTAATAATATTAATATCAATAATTGATGATATTAATATTATTGGAATAATTTTTTGGATTGTTATTAAAATAAAACATTTGTTTCAAGATAATCCTTCTATTATTTTGGGTATTCATCAGTGAAATGGTGATATTGCTCTTTTTATTATTAAAGATCTGATTATTATTAAATATCTTATACCTTCTATATTAAGATTTAATGAATTATTATTTGTTCTTATTAAGATTATTGATATTATTAGAATTATTGATGCAATTGTTTGAACTATAAAATATGTTAATGCTGATTCTTTTGATATTAAATTTTTTTGTTCTATAATTAGAGGTATAAATGATATAATGTTTATTTCTATTCCTATTCATACTGTAAATCAAGAATTTGCTGAAACAGAAATTATAATTCTTATTATTAATATAATTAATGATATAATGTTTGTAGATTTATTTATAATTAGAAAGAGGATAATTTATGTCCATTGATGAGGTATGAACTCATTAGCTTTATTTAGCTTATCTTTCTATACTTTATTGTATGATGCATTTAAGTTTTTGATACTTTAAGTAATAGTTTAATTCTATTAAGTATAATTTAATGGGAGTAATATTTTATTACATTTTTTATTACATCAAAATAATCTTTTTATCAAGCATCCCATT